TAATTAAAGAAAAAAAAATTTTTCATCTTAGTATCTTCAATACTTTGCTTTATTTAAGCTATTCAATTTTAAACTATTCTTAAATAAGATTCAAAAAAAATAATAAAAAAAAAAACAATATAGAAATGAAAAATTAAAACTAAATATACAAAATATTTAGATTCAATCATATTAAATAAAAGAATGGAATTATTAAACTTTCCATGACTAATAAATAAATAAACAAATATACTGTATAAGCCACAAAAAAAAACTTTAAAAATATAAAATACTAAACTAGATATATTTAAATTAACTCCAGAACATATTAATAACAATTCAGAAATAAAATTTAAACTAAAAGGAACAGAACATTTTAAAGAACAAAAAGAAAATCAAATAAAACATAATAAAGGAATTACATAAATAAATCCACGATTAATAAAAATTTTTCGCGTTCTACTTTTTAAATAAAAAATTTTAAAATTTAAAAATAAAGCAGAAGAACAAAAACCATGAGATATACATAAAAAAATTGATCCAAGTATACTAAAAGAACTTTTAGATAAAATAATTATAGCAATTAAAGTCATATGAACTATTGAAGAATAAGCTATAAAAGACTTTACATCATACTGACGAACACAAATCATTTTCACTAATATAATACTAAAACAAAAAAAACAAAAAACTAAAGAAACTTTATTTATATCAAAAAAAAATCCCTTCATATAAAATAAATATCGATATATTCCATAAACTCCAATCTTTAACATAATTCCTGCTAAAATCATAGAACCATAAACTGGTGATTCAACATGAGCCTTAGGTAATCATAAATGTAATCCATATATAGGAAACTTTATTAAAAAAGCAAAAAATCAAAGAAAACGATAAAACTTTTCTAAATAAAATGTTAAATAAACATATTCTTTTCTACTGAAACCTAATCTTTCAATCTGTTGCTTTTTTAAATCAACAATACTTAAAGAATTAAAATAATCCATAACTAATCATTTTCCACTTCCAGAATCCATTTTATTCTGAAATTTTATTAAAGTAAATAACAAAGGAACAGAACCTACTAAAGAATAAATTATCAAATAATTTAATGATTCTATACGTTCTGGATTTATACCTCAAAACATTATAATCATAAATATAAATACAAAACTTATTTCAAAATAAACAAAAAAATAAATAGTTCTTTTACTAGAAAAACATAATAATAATATTATTAACAAAAAACTTTTAAATAATTGATATTTTTTGTTTATAGAATTTATTGACAATAAATAAACAAACAAAAACAAAAATAAACTTAAAAATATTAAATAAAAAGATAAAGAATCTAAATAAAAAATTCTAGTCTTTAAACAAAAAAAATTATAAAAACTATAATTTTTCATAATAAAAAAAAATAATATACAAAATACTAAAGCATTTATTATATAAACAACATTATTAAAAAATAAACTAAAAATTAACAAAAATACCACCCTTAACATTTTTCTTATCTTCAAAATGAACCATTTTAACTAATATAGCTAAACCAATTGAAGCTTCACAAGAAGCTATTGACAAATAAACTAGACTAAAACAAATTTCATACTTTATAGTTAATAATTTAACCAAAATAAAAATAATAATCATTATAATTTCCGCAACAATTAAAAACTTTAATAAACGAAACCTATATAAATTAAAAAGAATTAAAAAAAAAATAAATAATAAACTTAAAAAAAAATCCAAATATTTTAAATAAAACATATTTTTTTTTTGTTTATAACTTAAAATAAAAAAAAGAATAAAAAATAAAAAAAAGAAAATACTCGAGATAATCAAATATAAGGATAAACAACAGAAGAACCTCCTATTCACATTAATAAAATAAAATTAACTACTCAAAAAAAAAAAAAAATAGAAAATTCAAAATCATTAATTTTCTTACCATATAAAGAATGATAACGAAAAGAAATAAATGGAATTATAAAAAAAATGAAAACAAATAAAACTAGAAATATTACTCCTCCACCCTTTCTAGGTAAAGAACGTAAAATAGCATAAGCAGGAAGAAAATATCATTCAGGTTGAATATGTTCTGGAGTTGATAAAAATTTTGCTAATTTAAAATTATCCACATCCATTAATTGAAAAGGAATTAATAAAACTAAAAAAATAAACAAAAAAAATATAAACAAATATCCAAATAAATCCTTAATTAAAAAATATGGACTAAAAAAAATCTTTTTTGAACTTGAATATAAACCTAAAGGATTATTTCTTCCAGTCTCATGTAATAAAAAAATATGAATAACAACCATAAAAACTATTACAAAAGGAAGAAGATAATGTAATCTAAAAAAACGTCCAACAGTAAAAGAAGTAATTGAATAACCTCCTCAAATAGTTAATACTATATCATTTCCAATATAAGGAATAGAAGAAAATAACTTAGTAATAACAGTTGCTCCTCATAAAGACATTTTACCTCAAGGAAGAACATACCCTAAAAAAGCAACAGCCATAGAAAGAACAAATATTATACAACCAACTAATCAAACAGAATAATAATTGTATGAAGAATAATAAATTCCACGAAACATATGTATATATAAACAAAAAAAATATAAACTAGCCCCTTTAGAATGAATAAACCGAAAAAAAGTATATCAAGAAACCTCACGAGAAAATGAATCTATTTTAAAAAATATAAACCTTATTTCTCTATTATAATTAAAAGAAAGAAAAATTCCAGTAAATAGTTGAATTACTAAAAAAAATCCTAAATAAAATCCATAATTTCAAAAAAAAGATACATCCTGAGGTCTAGGTAAATCAATTACCGAAGAATTTACAATATTAATTAAACTATGATCTAAACGATAATTATACATAGAATTCATAATAAATAATTCATAAAAAATAATGTTTGATTTAAATTCAAAAATTATCAAAACTATATAGTATTTTTTTTTTTCTACTTTTCTACTGAAAACACAAAAAATTTTCTGTTTATTTTTTTTTTTTTTTTTTATTCTTTCTTCATTATTATTTCCACAATTTATTCTTTATATAATTATATAATTAAATTTATTCTTTATATAATTATATAATTAAATTTATTCTTTATATAATTATATAATTAAATTTATTCTTTATATAATTATATAATTAAATTTATTCTTTATATTTTCTAATAAAAGGGATTTTTTTTTTGTTATTTGAAGGGGGGGGTCTTGAGACTTTTTTTCATCCATAATAAAGCTTAGCTTTATTATGGTATTTTTTAAATTTTAAAATTACTTATATAATTATTATAATTTATTTTAAATTATATGACTTATAATACATAAAATAATTCCTAAGAATTTCTTTTGGTTAACGGCCAAATATTTATATTACACTATATTTTATTTTAAAAGAGAAATATTCTCATCTTTGAAGCTTAAATTCAATATATTTTATCTACTATTTTAAATAAATTTTTCTTTAGAAAATAAAATTTTCACATTCAGATTACAAAACTAAATATAATTAAAGAATTTAAGAAAAAAGATTCCTTTCGTACAACTTTTTCAATATTAGATAAAAACTAACCTGATTTACATCGGTCTAAACTCAAATCATGAATAATTTTAATAGTCGAACAGACTAAAATTTTAAGCATCTACACCTAAATTTTATTATAATTCAACATCGAGGTAGTAATCAAAATTTTTAATTAGAACTTTTAAATTTTATTACCCTGTTATCCCTAAGGAAGTTTTATTTTTAACATAAAATTTTAAATTAAAATTAAATACCCCATCTAAAATTTAATTTTTTTAATTAAATAAAAAATAAATAAAAACTCTATAGGGTCTTTTCGTCTTAATTATAAAAACAGAATCTTTACTGTTCTTTAAATTTTTTAAAATTCATAATTTTATAAAACATTATTTATATCAATGAACCTTTCACACAATCCCGCAATTATCAGGCATGTGATTTCGCTACCTTTGTACAGTTAAGATACTGCAGCTATTTAAAATTTTATAATCATTGAGCAGGTTTTATTTTTTATAATAAAAAAAAATGTTTTTAAGAAACAGTTGTATAAAAATTGAGTTATATAAAATTAAATTTAGAATCATACCATAATATTCTTAACTAGAAAAAAAATTTAATTAATAAATACTTATTAAACTTGAAATTTATAAAAAATAAATTATCAATATAAAATATTTTTTTTTTTATTTAATAAATAGAATATCTTTTTTAAAATTTTATGCTTATACATAAATTAATCTTAATTAAATAAAAAGAAACGAAAAAATATCACACCTAAACTTGTTTATTTTTATTTTTTATTTTCTAAAAAATTTTTAATCATTTATTATCCAAAATAATATTTTAACAAATTTAAATCCACTCTTTTTGAAATATAAAATAATTTAAATTTTCTACAGTCCGTAATACAAAAAGGAAAATTTATAATTAATTTTTACTATAGAAAGAATAAAAATGTATAACTGTAAATTATACAATAAAAAGTTAGAAGCTTTCTATTTAAATACTTAATTTTTATTCTTTATTCTAATACATTAGATCATTTATTTGGAAAATAAATATATTTTTTTTTATACTAAATAAAGTAAAAGGAAGCTCCTACTTATAAATTTACAATTTATTATTCTTTTATTTAAATTATTTAAAAATTAAAAGAAAGAAATATAATCTTTATTTTTAAATTCTAAATTTAATACATTTATCTGACACTTTTAATAAGTACAACTTCAGTTATACTTACCATGTTACGACTTATCTTTCGAAAAAGATTGACGGGCGGTGTGTACACAAACATTATTTTACTTCAATAATTCTTACTTATAATTATTTACTTTCTAGTCCTAAAAAAAATAATTATTTAAAATTATATTCCTTAATAGTAGTGAATAAAGAATCTAAAGTATAAGTAGCACAATGATTTGTATTTAAGATGATTTTCTTTCAAAGAAATCTGTTAAACAACCGTACACTAACCAAAAAACTTTAATTGATTCATAAGTGGGTTATCTTTTCTCTTCACACACTCCCCCGAAAGTAAGATAGACTGCCAAATCTTTTTATTTTATTATGGAAACAAAATTTATAAAAATTTATAATTAGATAATAAACTAAGTTTATATAATTTTTTTAAAAAAATTTTTATAAAATAATATTAATTAATTATAAATACAAAATAAAATAATTATTAACTATTTTAATTATTTTGACCTAATAAAAATATTAAAATGGGTATAACCGCAGTTGCTGGCACCCTAATTTACCTTTAAAATTTATTCAACTTTATCTAAATTTTAAATATTTATTTTACAAAATTCGCATCTAAAATTAAATAAAAAAGATTTATATTTATTTAAATTTTTATAAATTTTTATAATGTTAAACGAATAAATTTATTTTATTAACTAAGATTAAATTATATTATATTTTTAAGAATTTCTTATCTTTTGATCTGCAATCAATTATATTTCTTATACTAAAAAATATTCACTTAAGATTTAATAAAAACTTCTTTAACACCACAAATTAATATTTTATTATAAACTACTTTAAATTTTAATAAGAAATTTTTTTTTCATTTTTTGGGAATGAACCAATTAGTTTATCTTAACTTATTATTATAAATTTACAGATTTATAATGATTTACTATCAAAAAAATAAACATTACTACTACTAAAACAATAATTAAAAAAACTATATTTAATTTAGAAATTTGAATCATTTATTATAGCTTTACATAAAATCAACAAAATTTTATTAAGTTAACAAAAATTATCTATAATTAAATACAAATTAAACCTAAACTTAAAATTAAATATTTTACCATAAAAAAAAAAAAAAAATAAGAATTATTATAAAAAGAATTTAACTTTATTAAATTTTTTAACTTAAATAATAAATAAATATAAGCAATAGAATTTAAAAAAATGAATAAAGAAAAACTAAAAGATACAATTAAAGAAGGACTTAAATTAAATTTTAACTCTTCTAAACTTCCAAAAATTAAATACTTATAATAAAAACCTAAAAAAGGAGGAAATCCAGAAAATGAACATAAACAAATAAAACTAAAAAATATTCGAAATCCGCCTACTTTTCCTAATTGGTCCCAATAAATCATTTTTTTTTTTAAAGAAATAATTAATAGAGAGAATATGATTCCATAACAAAATCAATATCTAAATCCTATTAAAAAAGATTTTATAAAAATTAATATAATTCAACAAGCTTTTATTGTTGAAGATCATGCTAAAAAAACCTTAATTTTTTTCATATTATAAAACAAATTAAATATTGAAATAAAAATTGAAATAATAATTAAATTAATAAAAATTAAATCATACAATATTCCATTTTTTATACTAATTATAATTAAAGGAAAAAACTTTTGAATTATAGTTATAACAAAAAATGAAAAGTTTTTTATTTTTTCACTTATATAAGGATATCATCATAAAAATGGAAATAAACTCAACTTAACAAACATTCTAAATAAAAAATATATTTCTTTTGAAAAAATTAAACTTAATAATAATCATATTGAAGAAATTACAGATATAACAAAATAACAAATTATACTTATTTTTTTATAAAAAAAACTTTTATGAAACTGAACATATAAAATATACAACATTATAAAAGTTTTTAATTCTAATAAAAAAAAGAAAAATAAACCAGAAATTGAAGTAAATAATAAAAAAATAGAAAAACTTAAAAGAATTGTAATCATTAAAATTTTTGCACTCTTATTAATTTTATTTATATAAACAAATTTTAACATTTTTATAACTCTAAAATAAAATTTTTCATTTAAATGCAAATTAAATATTTTTTTTCTATAAACTATAAAGTTTTAAAACTTTCAATTTAATAATCCACAACGTAATTCTTCTATTACACCCAATAATAAAACAATTAAAAAAAAATAAAATCATAAACGATTCCCATAAAAGTATTTATTAAATTCATAAGGTAACTGCATTAATAAACAAATTTCAACATCTAAAATTATAAAAAAAATAATTATTAAAAAAAAACGTAAAGAAAATGGTAAACGAGACATATCCTTTGAATCAAAACCACATTCAAAAGGAGAAACAGTTTCACGAATTATGTTTTTTTTTAAAAATTTTGATCATAAAATTAACAAATTTAATAAAATTATTAATATAAATAAAATAAAAAATCCTAAAAATAAATAAGAATAAATACTATTCAAAAAATAATTATAATTAATCTTAAGCTCCCAAAGCCTATATTTTTTTTAAACTATTTTCAGTTATTTCTTTGCACGAAAAATTCAAAATAAATAAGTAAATAGATTTCCAACAAATCTATCTTTTGGCTTAATTATTAAATTATTTAAATGGGCCTCTTTATATGTTAATTCATATTTATTAGGAAAACATTCAACATGAATAGGCATAAACGAATGGTTTGCTCCACAAATTTCTGAACATTGACCATAAAACTTTCCAGAATGTCTAACAACAAGAAAACCTTGATTTAAACGACCAGGAACACAATCTAACTTAAATCCCAATTCAGGAAGAGAAAAACAATGAATAACATCAGAAGCTCTAAATAAAAATCGAATTAATTTTTTTCTTGGAATAACTAAAGGACACTCTACATCTAAAATTCGTAATCCACGAAGATTGTATCTTCTTAAATAAGAATCATAAAAAAATTTCTTTATCTTAGCAGCTTTTTCAGCTAAATTCTTCATAAATAATGAAAACTTATAACTTCAAAATCATTGACGACCACTTACTCTAACTGTATGATCAGGAAGAACTAAAGAAGATAAATCTAATAAATATAATCCATATAATCTAGGAGAAATTAAAAATACTAATACTAATCCAGGAGCAATTGTTCATACTAATTCAACATTCTTTTTTTCTAATAAATCATTAAAAATAAAAGAATTCTTGCTAAATATTAATTTTATCCTAAAAACCAATAAACAAATAAAAATTAAAATAAATAAAGCTCAATCATGAAATAAATCTAAAAACTTACCAACAGAATTATGAGAATTTAACAAATTATAATTCAACGAAATTTAGAAAATTATTTCTATTATAAATTTTGAAAATTTATAGTTTATTATTAACTTAAAACTTCATTAAAATGAAAATAAATATATAAAAAAAACAATTATAAAAATTAATCCTTTACATCAAGCTAAATTCATTAATAAATCATAACGAAAACGTGGAAAAGAAGAACGAAATCATATAAAAGAAAAAGATAAAAATAATCCTATTATTTCTTTTATAAAATCTTTTTTAAAAGAAAAAAAGATTATTACTCTTAAAAAACTAATAAGTATAATACTTCCATATTCTCCTAAAAACAAAAAAGCAAATTCAAATGATCCATATTCAGTTTTAAATCCGGAAACTAATTCTCTTTCACCTTCAGAAAAATCAAAAGGAGAACGTTTGGTTTCAGCAATTCTTCTAATTAATCAAATTAAAAATATAGGAAAAATTCATAATATATAAAAATAACCATCATTTGAAAAATAATGCAAATTAAAAGTACCATGAAAAACAAAAGGAAATAAAGAAACAAATACTAATAAAACTTCATAAGAAATAATTTGAGCAGAACCACGAAGAGCTCCTAATAATGAATACTTTGAATTACTTCCTCATCCAGATCCTAAAGTTCTATAAACTTTCAAACTACTTATACATAAAAAAAACAAAAAACCATAATAAATTGTTTTTTTTGAAAATTCTATAGGATATACTAATCAACCTAATAATAATAAAAATACAGTTAAAATAGGACTAAATCAATATATTATCTCTTTAGAATTTAAAATAAATCTAGTATTCTTTATTATCAACTTTAAAGAATCACAAATTGGAGTTATTAACCCTAAAAAACCAACCTTTTTAGGACCCTTACGAATCTGCATATATCTCATTATCTTACGCTCTAACATAGTAAAAAATATTACTGAAATAAGCATACTAACAATTATTAATATAAAATTTAAATAAATCATAAATAAAGAAACTAATTTATCAATTAGGTGTAAACTAATCATATTAAAACTTATAATACTTTATCTTTAATATAATTCTTCAAAATACTTCACTATTAATAAAGAAAAAACTAATCCTTGAATTAAACTAACAAAATATTCATATAAAAAATAAAAACCAATAATAACAATTATTAATAAATTAATATAAAATCCGGAAAAAAACATTAAAGTTCTTAATAAAGCTAAAAATATATGACCAGTACTAATATTTACAGATAAACGCAAACTTAAAGTTAAAGAACGAATAAAAATTCTTACACCTTCAATAATTCTCAAAAAAAAAGATAAAAACATAGGACATCCTGAAGGAACTAAATGTCTAAAAAAAGAAATTGGATCTTGAAATAAACTTAAAATAATTATAGTCATTCATACCCTAAAAGAAATAATAAAATTAAAAAATATATGACTAGTAATTCTAAAAGTATAAGGGTATAAACCTAAAAATTTTTGAAATATTAAAAAAATAAAAATTACAAAAATCATATTTAATAAATAATAATGAATTTTTAAATAACGAACTCATACATAATTATAAAAAATTTTTAAATAAAATCCTAAATAACTACTAACAGAATAAAAACGTAAAAGAATAAAAAAAAAAAAAAAAAAACTTAATACTCAAGATAATTTTATTAATTTAAAAATTAAAAATTTAGAATTATAAAATTCAACACTAGAAAATAATTTTAAAATCAATTAAATGGGGATTATCATCCTAATTTAAATTAAGAATTTAAAACTTATACAAAAGATTCCATTTATAAAGAAATTTATCTTTCCCTTGAAAATCAAAATTTCAAATGCAATAAACACCAAAAAAAAATAATATGGAGATAAAATTATCTAAAATTTACTATATCGCAGTAACCTACATTTGCAGTACTCATACTTTTAAATCATTTTATATCCATATCAATATAAAAATATATACAAAAATAATCAAACAACATCAACAAAATGTCAATATCATGCAGCTACTTCAAAACCAACCATATGATTTGAAGATACAGTCAATTTCAAAAAAAACCGAAAAAAACTATAAGAAATCATTACTAAACCAACTATTACATGTAAACCATGAAAACCAGTTAATAAAAAAAAAACTCTACCATAAATAGTTGAATTTATAGAAATTTTTCTTAATTGATACTCACTAAACTGAACAAATAAAAAAATTAAACCATATAAAATAGTTAATAAAAAACTTATTTTAGTCATTATAGCATTTTGAAAAAATATATTATGATGGCACATAGTAATACTAACTCCAGAAGAAAGTAATAAAATAGTTTTTAATAAAGGAAGTCCAAAAGGATCAATTATAAATTTACTTAATTTGCAAGGTGGTCAAGAATAAATTAATATTCTAGGACTTCAACATTTATGAAAAAATCTTCAAAAAAATCTAAAAAAAAAACAAACTTCAGAAACTATAAATAAAATAATTCCTATCCGTAAACCATTTACAACCATTCCTGTATGTAATCCAAAAAATGATTCTGAATCAACATCATTTAATCAAAAAAACATTACCAATATTAATACAAAAAAATTCATAAAAAATAAATAAATAAATTTATAATGTCATCAAAAAACTTTAGAAAACAAAAATTTCATTATTCTTAATGATAAAAAAAGAGGTCAAGGACTTTTTTTAACTAAATGAAAACATCTATACATTTTTAAAAAAATAATTTAATATTTTAGTATTGAGTCGAAATCAATTCCTATTCAGGTCTTTTAAAAAAAATAATATTAACTATTTTCTTCTAATTGACAATTAGATATTTTTTTTAAACTAATTTTTATAAAGTAAAGAAATAATTTAATATTTCATATTCTATTTTCAAAATAAAATTTTATTATTTACTCTAAATTAAAAAAAATATATAAATCACAATTATTCCAAATCCAAAAATAAATAAAACTTTTAAAAAATAATTCTTTTGAACTATATTTTTTAAATTATTAAATGAAAAACTTTTTAAAAAACCAATAAAATGAAAAGGTACTAAACCTAAATCATAAAAATTATAAAAATAATCACCAATTAAATAAAATATTTCATAACTATTTACTAATATTTTTAAAAATTCTAAATATATAAAATATTTAACTATTTTTTGATAATTAGATAAGTTTAATTTCATAAACCTTATTCCTATTATAATTATTAAATATATTAAAATCAAAATAACAGAACAACTTACTAAAAAAAAAAAATATTTATAAAAATAAAATATTCCAATATTCAAAATTCTTACATATAAAATAATAAAAACCAATCTAGTTTGTTTTTTGTTTTTTTTCTGCTTTTTAAAAAAAGAATTATTAAAAAAAAAAAGAAAAAAAAATAAACGAAAAGAATAATAACAAGTAAAAAACATTGATAAATAAAAAATAAAAGAAGAAAAAATTTTTATATTCAAAAAAAATTTTTTATTTAAAATTAATTCCTTTATATAAAAACAAGAAAAAAAAGGAAATCCAGAAAGAACAAATAAACCATAAAATAAATTAATTAATATTAAAGGATTTTGAAATCATAAATTTCTTAAATGTCGAATATCCTGATTATGTCATTTACTAAACATTAAACTACCTAAAGAAATAAAAATTAAAGCCTTAAATAAAGCATGAATAATTAAATAAAAAAAACTTAATTCAACTAACCCTATACTTAAAGAAAAACTAATTAAACCTAATTGACTCATTGTAGAAAAAGCAACTATCTTCTTTGATTTTTTGCTTACACAACCACAAAAACTTCCTAAAAATATAGTTCATAGACCTAAATTATGAATAATGAACATTATTTCATAAGAAAACATAAATCTAAATCGAAATATAAAATATAATCCAGCAGTTACTAAAGTAGAAGAATGTACTAAAGCAGAAATTGGAGTAGGAGCAGCCATAGCATCAGGTAATCAACTACTAAAAGGAAAATGTGAACTCTTAGTAAAAGAAGCTAATATAAATATTAAAATTATAAAAAAAAAAATAAAATCATAACTAAAATAATTAAAATATCCTTGAAAAATAATTAAACTTAAAGAAGATAAAAATAAACCATCTCCCAATCGATTAATTAAAAAAGTCTTTATTCTAGCAGAACGACTAACGAAACAACCATATCATGCAACTAATAAAAATCTAGAAAATCCTAAACCATCTCAACCAAATAAAAATAATAAAAATTTTGGTCTTATTACCAAAATAATCATTGAAAAAACGAATAAATTTAAAACAATTAAATATCGAATATAATTTAAATCTGAACTCATATAATATAAAGAAAAAAAATGAATTCTTCCTACAATACTAAATAAAACTCTTAAATATAAAATAGAATATAAATCAAAATATAAAGAAAATTTGAAAAAATCTAAACTCATAATTCTACTAACATCAAATCTAAAAATTAAAGGAAATTTACAAAAATTTAATATTATTAACAAAATTATACTTAAAATAAAATATAAAAATCCTAAAAATTTATAAATCATAATTTAAACAACAAAAGGACGTAAAGCTCCATTTACACGGCGTGTAAATAAACCAACTAAAATTACTATAAAAGACAAAAATAATCCTATAAAAACTATATATTTTTCTTCTTTTCTTTTAAACAAACTAAATGAATTCTCTTCAAATTGACTACTCAAAAAAAAATCATAATTATCTAAAAATAAAGAAAAAAATAGAATAAAAAAAAAAAAAAAAAAAACAATTCTAACTTTTAAAAATTTCAATTTAACATCCACTTTTAGATTAGAATTTATTGAAATTACATAAAAAAAAAGAACTAACAATCCTCCTATATAAATTAAAAAAAATAATAAACTATATCAAATCAATTTTATATAACATAAATAAATAAAACTTAATAAACTAACTAAAAATAAAAATATTCCTAATATTATAGTTCCAGAAACTAATTGAACTAATAAAAAAATAAAAAAAAATAATGAAATCATTAAAAAAAATATTAACAAATTTTTATATAGATTAAGAAATTTCTTACCTTAAAAAAGAAAATTTTAAATGCTATTTTACACTAAATCTACATCTACTTATTGAGACTATAATTTTTCTTATAATTAATTAATCAAATTCTACTTATTCTTTCAATAACCTATTTTATTCTGAAAAATAGATTCTAATTCCGAAGAATTTAATTTAAGTTTATTTAACTTCTTTTTATTCATATCAATAATTCTATTAACATACCTTTTTCTAATTTTTGTTCTTATTGTTACAACAGGAACTTGAGATTCATATGCATGTAAAGGACCAGGATAAACAATCCTAATTCATTCTACTCTATTAGGACCACTAGAAACATAAACTAATCGATTTTCTTCAACTAAACTAACAATTAATATATAAAAAAATAAAACTAATCTCAATAAAGTAATTACAGAACCTAAACTAGAAATCTTTTTTCAAAAAATATATTCATCAGAATAATCAACATAACGACGAGGCATACCTTGTAAACCTAAAAAATGTTGAGGAAAAAAAGTCATATTAACTCCAACAAACATTGTACAAAAATGTGAAAATAAAAAAAATGGATTCATTCTTACTCCAGAAAATAAAGGTCATCAATGAATAAAACCAGCAAATATAGAAAATACAGCTCCTAATGATAAAACATAATGAAAATGAGCAACAACATAATATGTATCATGTAAACAAACATCCAATGAAGCTTTAGATAAAATAATACCTGTTAACCCGCCTACTGTAAAAAGAAAAATAAAACCTAAAGCTCATAATAAAGAAACTGAATTATCAAAAATATTTCATCTTGAACCATAAATAGTAGCCAATCATCTAAAAATCTTTATTCCAGTAGGAACTCCTATAATCATTGTAGCTCCAGTAAAATAAGCTCGAGAATCTAAATCTAATCCTATAGTATACATATGATGTGCTCAAACTATAAATCCTAAAAATCCTATTCTTAACATCGCATATAACATTCCTAAATGTCCAAAAGAAAAATCCTTTCCACTATAAAAAATAATTATATGAGAAATTAATCCAAAACCAGGAAGAATTAATATATAAACTTCTGGATGTCCAAAAAATCAAAAAATATGTTGAAATAAAATAGGATCACCACCACCACATGGATCAAAAAAACTAGTTTTAAATTTTCGATCAGTTAACAACATAGTCAATCCACCAGCTAAGACTGGAAGAGAAAGAAGTAATAAAAAAGCTGTAATTTTTATTGATCATACAAATAAAGGAAGACTAGACCTTGGAATCTTTATCTTCATATTTAAAATAGTAGTAATAAAATTAATAGCTCCTAAAATTGAACTCATTCCAGCTATATGAATAGAAAAAATAGCAAAATCCATAGAAACACCACTATGTTGAATATTTCTAGTTAATGGAGGATATAAAGTTCATCCAGCTCCAACTCCACCTCCTATCAATAAAGAAATTAAAATTAAAATTAAAGATGGAAGCATTAACATTAAACTAAAATTTTTTCCACGTGGAAAAATCATATCAATAATTCCCATTAATAAAGGAACTAATCAATTTCCAAATCCTCCAATCATTACAGGCATAACAAAAAAAAAAATCATAATTAAACCATGTGCAGTAATCATAGCATTATAAAAAATAGAATCACCAATAATTCTACCTCCAGAACCTAATTCTATACGAATTAAAACACTTAAACTAGTTCCAACTAAACCCATTAATACCCCTAAAATTAAATATCATGTACCTATATCCTTATGATTTGTTGAAAATAATCATCGTTCAATTCATAATTTCAACCGTAACCAAATATTAAAACTTTTTCCATTTTTATAAACTTTTAAAATTTTCAT